AAATATCTTCTGCTTCATATGATTATCAATCAACTAGAAAATTATTCTATGTATCAATCCTTACATCCCCTACAAGCGGTGGAGTAACAGCCAGTTTCGGTATGCTAGGAGATATCATTATTGCCGAACCAAATGCCTACATTGCATTTGCGGGTAAAAGAGTAATTGAACAAACATTGAAAAAGACAGTACCCGACGGTTTACAGGGCGCTGAGTATTTATTCACTAAGGGTTTATTCGACCTAATCGTACCACGTAATCCTTTAAAAGGCGTTCTGAGTGATTTATTTCAGCTACACGGCTTCTTTCCCTTGAATAAAAATTAAAAGCGCTACTCTCAATTATTTGTAACGAACTTTAGTTCATCGGAATCAAAGTCACAATAAGAAGAATGGAGTTTTCTTTAGTGACATAGGTTCAGTTAGAGAATCAGAAGTTTCAGATAATTACTTTTCATTTTTTTCTATGGATCTAATCTCTTTTTTTTTTTTCCTACCCCTATTCCTGATTACTAATCAGTAACCCTCTATCAAATCAACAGGAGAAAAGAGTGAATTCTTGCTTTCTCTTGCTTTCGTAGAATATAATTTTAAAATGAAAATAAAAAATCAAAAGAATTCCATGTTTTTTATTACTTCTTACGTATTACCATTACATTAATACTATTAATTAAATTAATAGTATTCTATTAATATATAGAATATAGATAAAATCTATAATAAAAGTGTTGCATATTTCTATATCCCCTTCAGATTTCTATATCTCCCGAGAACCCACATTTTGTATTGTACTATGAACCCCTGTCGGGTCGAATCCTAACGAATCCTTCAGTAACTCGCAAGAAACTCTTTATTAGAAGATTAAGTAAATTAAGTAAGGTAAGGGCGCAACAACAACAATACAATAAAAAAGCGGGTTATCATATATGTATTTCGTATAGAGTCGAATAAACACGCTTTTTTAGTTCTACATTCGTTGTACTTCTTATTATATACTTAATAATTTATTATATACTTAATAATACTTATTATATATAATACTTATAATTCACATACACATACTTATTTTATTATATCTTTTATTAAATCGGGGCACCCATTCTATGACAGATTTCAACTTTCCCTCTTTTTTTGTGCCTTTAGTAGGCCTAGTATTTCCGGCAATTGCGATGGCATCCTTATCTCTTCATGTTCAAAAAAACAAGATTGTTTAGGTTCAGTGGGACCAAATCTCATCAATTTTTTTCAACACTTGGACTTGGATCATAATACGGATATCTATTTAGTGGAATATGGTACCACGTCTGGTCTGGATATGGATATGGTACCTTTCGAATACAAAAAAATTGATGCATGCGGATACATGATATATGAAAAAAAAAAAAAAAGCATATATCATATATATATATATGCAGTATTGCTGTTTTTTTAGAAAAAAGACATCAGTGGAAAAATGGAAAGTCAATGTATCTATATGTTATGTAGATATACATAGTGGGATCGTATGAAGAAGATGTTCTTATTTTACATCTACCCAATTTGATGAATTACCCCTAAGGGTTCACATCATAATAGTGCTAGTTGATGAGAGTTACTTCGGGACAAAAAAAAAAGAGTAAAGTGAAATTAAAATTCATTTGGCCTATTCTCTCAATTCCAATAGAATACAACTGGATCTAATATGAACTGGCGATCAGAACGTATATGGATAGAACTTATAACAGGGTCTCGAAAAACAAGTAATTTCTGCTGGGCCTGTATCCTCTTTTTAGGTTCACTAGGATTCTTATTGGTTGGAACTTCCAGTTATCTTGGTCGGAATCTCATATCTTTGTTTCCGTCTCAGCAAATCCTTTTTTTTCCTCAAGGGATCGTGATGTCTTTCTATGGAATAGCCGGTCTGTCCATTAGTTCCTATTTGTGGTCCACAATTTTGTGGAATGTAGGTAGTGGTTATGATCGATTCGATAGAAAAGAAGGAATAGTGTGTATTTTTCGTTGGGGATTCCCTGGAAAAAATCGTCGCGTTTTTCTACGATTCCTTATAAGAGATATCCAGTCAATCAGAATGGAAGTTAAAGGGGGTCTTTATCCTCGCCGTGTCCTTTATATGGAAATTAGAGGCCAGGGAGCCATCCCCTTGACTCGTACGGATGAGAATCTGACTCCACTAGAAATTGAACAAAAAGCTGCTGAATTGGCCTATTTCTTGCGCGTACCAATTGAAGCATTTTGAAATGAATTGAATAATGAATGTGAATGCTTTCCCGGCATGAGATAAGAAACGCAGGAATCCCCTTTCTTTAACCTTTAATATAATCTAAAAAAAAAAAAATCTAAAGAATAATAGAATCTAACTGAAGTTTCTTTCGAGGCGTTGATTCGAACAAAACACGAAACACGTTAGATTCTATTTCCCCATTATATTCTGGTCTAATACCACTCTCACTGTGGTCCATAGAATATAGCAGGTGGACATATATGGAACAACCATAATAATAAAATTGTTGTTCACTAAAACTCTTTTTTATGCATCTGTAACTCAACCCAATTCTGTTATGTTAGACTAGTAACAAGTCTAGTAAGTATGTATTCATCATACATATCAGAGCAGAACTTTTCGGAATACAGTACATAATTTTTATTTTTAGACCAAATATTTCGTTGAATTGATACGTTAGATACAGACGGATGTAAATTATCTCTCTTTTTTTTTTTGCAATCGATTTTTATCTTTTCTTTTGTTTTGCTCCTTGAAAAGGATTGCATCTTTTATAAACATCCAATTTATCTCGGGTTTCCTACACATTTTGGATTTCACCATCAATATTCTTCAGAAATATCCCCTCAATTATTCCCGCGGTGCGGGCATCTAGTGAAACATTTCAAAATAATTGATTGATCCAAGGGAAGTTCTTTCGTCTCGAAACCCGACTAATACCCATTACTTGAAGTGTGGATTGGATCTTTCGGGCACTCATCGAAAGAAGCAAACGAGGATGCAATTCAATTGATTTTATTTGACCAATTTAGATATCTGAGATATCCGGGAACTTACTCATTTCTTCATTCGGGGCAGACTCTTTAATTCTAACTTCCATTTCTATATCCCTTCTAGACTCAAAGACTAAATAAAGAATTAAAAAAAAAAAGACGGATCCATAGGTTACATACCTTGTTATAGAACTCATGCTTCATAGAAATTTCATAAGGAGTCGACGAATGAAGTAGGTTCATTAACAATTCACAGAACAAAAAGTGTCAAAAAAAAAAGCATTGACCCCTCTCCCATATCTTGTATCTATAGTCTTTTTGCCGTGGTGGATCTCTCTTTCATTTAATAAAAGTATAGAGCCCTGGGTTACTAATTGGTCGAATACCAGGCAATCCGAAACTTTTTTAAATGATATTCAAGAGAAGAACATTATAGAAAGATTCATAGAATTAGAAGAACTATTTCATTTGGATGAAATGATAAAGGAGTACCCGGAGACACAGATACAAAAGCTTCATATAGGAATCCACAAAGAAACGATACAATTGGTCAAAATATACAATGAAAATAATATCCATATTATTTTGGACTTCTCGGCAAATATAATATGTTTCGCTATTCTAAGTGGTTATTCTATTGTGGGTAATGAGGAACTTGCCATTCTTAATTCTTGGATTCAGGAATTCCTATATAACTTAAGCGACACAATAAAAGCTTTTTGTATTCTTTTATTAACTGATTTATGTATTGGATTCCACTCGCCCCATGGTTGGGAACTAATGATCGGTTCGGTCTACAAAGATTTTGGATTTGCTTATAACGATCAAATTATATCTGGTCTTGTTTCCACTTTTCCAGTTATTCTAGATACAATTTTTAAATATTGGATCTTCCATTATTTAAATCGGGTATCACCATCACTTGTAGTGATTTACCATTCAATGAATGAATGAAGAATTCATTTGACCCGCGGCTATCAATCAGATCATAATGTTACTTCGTACATAAACAAACCTTTTTTTAATCTGACTCACTTTCCCTGTAGGGGGTTCGACGCCTCCTATATTCCAGTACAATGGCATAATCGTAGGTAGGGAACTAGACTAGCTACCTACCTAATTTATTGTAGAAATTTCAGGAATCAATGATTGGACCATGCAAAATAGAAATACCTTTTCTTGGATAAAGGAACAGATGACTCGATCTATTTCTGTATTGATCATGATATATGTAATTACTCGGACATCCATTTCAAATGCATATCCTATTTTTGCGCAGCAGGGTTATGAAAATCCACGAGAAGCAACAGGGCGTATTGTATGTGCCAATTGCCATTTAGCTAATAAGCCCGTAGATATTGAGGTTCCACAAGCTGTACTTCCTGATACTGTATTTGAAGCAGTTGTTAGAATCCCTTATGATAAGCAACTGAAACAAGTTCTTGCTAATGGGAAAAAAGGGTCTTTGAATGTGGGGGCTGTTCTTATTTTACCCGAAGGATTCGAATTAGCTCCTTCCGATCGTATTTCTCCTGAGATCAAAGAAAAGATGGGCAATTTGTCTTTTCAGAGCTATCGCCCCAATAAAAGAAATATTCTTGTGATAGGTCCCGTTCCTGGTCAGAAATATAGTGAAATTGTCTTTCCCATTTTGTCCCCGGACCCCGCTACTAAGAAAGACGTTCACTTCTTAAAGTATCCCATATACGTAGGTGGTAACAGAGGAAGGGGTCAGATTTATCCCGATGGGAGCAAGAGTAATAATACAGTCTATAATGCCACAGCAGCGGGTATAGTAAATAGAATAGTACGTAAAGAAAAAGGGGGTTATGAAATAACCATAGTTGATGCGTCGGACGGACATCAAGTGGTTGATATTGTACCTCCAGGACCAGAACTTCTTGTTTCGGAGGGTGAATCCATCAAACTTGATCAACCATTAACAAGTAATCCTAATGTGGGGGGTTTTGGTCAGGGAGATGCAGAAATAGTACTTCAAGATCCATT